GGGGGGCCAATTCAAAACCCTCCGGTAAAATAAGAACAGCCCCCACATTCAAAGCCCCTTTTTTACCATTAGCAAGAACTTGTTTCACTTGCATATCATAAGGAATTCGAACAACTGCTTCAAATACGGTATCGGGAAGTACCGCTTGTGGAACCTCGATATCCACGGGCTTATTAGCTAAATGGCAATTGGCACATACAATACGGCCAGTTGCTTCTCTCGGATTTTCATAACCCTGCTGTGCAAAAATGGGATATGCATTTGAAATGGGTGTTCGAGTTATTATATATATCATGAGCGATACGGAAATGGATCGAGTAATCTCGTCCTTTATCCAAGAAAAGGCATTTCTAGTTTGCATGGTCCAATCATTGATCCTGAAAATTTCTACAATAAAATTAGGTAGGTCGCTGGTATAGTTCCCTATCCATGATTCTGCTATTTACTAAAATAATTTTCCTGGAATATAGAAAGAATTCCCCGGGTGGGTAGAAAAAAAAAGAAAGTAATAAGTAAATTTTTGAATGTTTAGCTTTTGTACAAAATAACAAACTTTATAATTGGATCAGTGGATAGTTTTTTTTCATTCCTTCATTGAATAATAAATTATTACAAGTGATGGAGATACGCGATTTAAATAACAGAAAATCCAATATTTAAAAATTGTATCTAGAATGACTGGACAAATGGAAGAAAGAACGGATATAATTTGATCATTCTGAACAAATCCAAAATCTTTATAGACAAAACCAATCATTAGTTCCCAACCATGGGTCGAATGATATCCTACACAAAAATCAGTTAATAAAAGAATAGAAAAAGCTTTGATTGTGTCACTTAAATTATATAAGAATTCTTGAATCCAAGAGTTAAGAATACGAAGTTCTTGATTACCTAGAATAGAATAACCACTTAGAATAACGAAACAGATTATATTTACCGAGAAGTGCAAAATCGTATGGATACGATCTTCGTTGTGCGTCTTGATCAATTGGATGGTTTCTTTGTAGATTCCGCTACGAAGATTTCTTAGACGTGTTTCCGGGTATTCCTTTAGCATTTCATCCAACAGGAACAGTTCCTCGAATTCTATGAATTTTTTTAGAATACTCTTTTCTTGAATATCATTCAAGAAAATTTCGGATTGTCTAAGATTCCACCAATTAATAACCCAAGATTCCAGATTTTTCTTAAATGTGAAAGAGATGCACCAGGGCAAAAAGACTATAGATGTAAGATATAAAAGGGGAATGAATGTTTTCTTTTTTGCCATTTTTTATCTTTAATGAACATTTTTTATCTTTAATGAACCCAACTTCACCTCATTCGTCAACTCGATATGATAATAATATTTCTATCAAACATAAGTTCTATTACAAGTTTTAGAGCCCATATATAAATCTATAATATATAAATCTATAATACCGCGTTTTTTTATTTGCAATTCGGGAGTTAGTCTTTGTTTGAATTTAGAAAGAAAAGAATACCAAAATAGAATAAGAAAGCGAAAGAGTTCACTGCCAGCCAATTAGAATGAAGAAAAAAATACTGTTTCCAAAGATATCAATTTTTAAGATTCGAAGCAATTACCCCCTTTTGAAAGAATGCACGAAAGAGCACTTCACGTAATTAATATCAGTTCATTTTTTTTTTTTCAAAATACTTCAATTGGTACACGCAATAAATAGGCCAATTCTGCAGCTTTTTGTTCAATTTCTCGTGGAGTCAGATTCTCGTCAGTACTAGTCAAGGGAATGGCCCTCTGTCCTACGATTTCCATATAAAGGACACGACGAGTATAAATAGCCTCTTTAACTTCTATTCTGATCGATTGAATGTCTTTCATAAGGAATCGAAGAAAAATACGACGATTTTTTCCAGGAAATCCCCAACGAAAAATGCACACTATTCCTTCTTTTCTATCGAATCGATCATAACCACTACCTACATTCCATGAAATTGTACACCACAAATAAGAACTAATAAAGAGACCGGCGATTCCATAGAAAGACATCACGATCCCTTGTGGAAAAAAAAGAATTTGCTGAGACGGAAATAAAGATAACAAATTCCTATCAAGATAACTGGAAGTTCCAACCAATAAGAACCCTAATGAACCTAAAAAAAGGATAAAGGCCCAGAAGAAATTACTTGTTTTTCGAGACCCCGTTATAAGTTCTATCCATATACGTTCTGATCGCCAACTCATATTAGATCCAGTTCTATTTTATTGGAATTGGGAGAATAAATAATGGAATCGGGAAAATAAAAAATAAATAACCCAACGAAATGAATTTGATTTTACTTTTTCGAAGTAACTTTCATCAACTAGCACTATTTTGATGTAAACCTTTACTTTAGGAGGAGTAATTCATCGAATTGCTTATAAAAAAAAATATATCAGATTTGTCCCCACTGCCCGTATCTAAAAAATCTTGTTTTTTTGAACATGAAGAAATAAAGAAGCCATTGCAATTGCCGGAAATACTAGGCCCACTAAAGGCACAAAAATAGAAGGTAAGTTGCTGAGAGTTGTCATAAAATGGTTACCTCGATTTAATATTTGTACCTGTTATTTTTTTTTTTTTTATCTTTTAATATCTTTGTTATTTCTATATTGTTATAAAGATAGTCTATAATCAATAGTCTATAATCACTAGAATTCATATATACTTATACTAAGTATATTTGAAAAATTAGATTAAGTATAGCTAAGTGAATATATAAATATATATAATATTATATATATAATATAATAATTATATAATATAATAATTCTAATAATTGAATATATATATAGAATAATAGAATAATCAATATGGATAATATATACTAATATATATTGAGTATATAATTAAAAAATAATTAAAAATATTAATAAATAAAAATAATATATAATATAAATATAAAAAATCAAATAGAATCTAATAATAAATAAAAATATAAGGAATGTAGAACTAAATAAATGGATTTATTTTGCCTTCTATTTCTACAAGAAACATATGTATGATAATACACCCTTTTATTATTTATGATTATTCTTCTTACTTATTATTATTCTTACTATTCTTCTATTATTATCTTATAACTTTGCTCTTGTGTCTTCTAGTTTGATTTTTGTCTCATAATTTATTTTATTTGAAATTCAAAAAAAAATTATCCGCATGATTCTTTCTGCAGTTAAATCTTATGTTTCCAAAGAAAAATTCATTCTTTCTTTTATTTGGATTTTTACTATGATTCCTATATTTCATTTCTAGAAACTAAATAACTACTCACTTGCCACAACACAAATAAAATAATTTTTTAAAAATTTAAAGCTCTGCTTGATTTTTTTAATTTTGAGTCAAAGTAAAGAAAGCATGGAGCTGAAATAACTCACTCAGAACCCCTTTTAAAGGACTACGCGGTACGATTGAATCAAATAAGCCTTTATCGAATAAATATTCAGCCTCTTGTGAACCTTCGGGTACTGTCTTATTCAACGTTTGTTCAATTACTCTTTTACCCGCAAATGCAATGTAAGCATTGGGTTCGGCAATAATGATATCCCCCAACATACCAAAACTAGCTGTCACCCCACCAGTAGTAGGAGATGTAAGGATCGATACATAGAATAACTTTTTATTTGTTTGATAATCATATAAAGCAGAAGATATTTTAGCCATTTGCATCAAGCTCAAACTTCCTTCTTGCATACGCGCTCCTCCGGAAGCACAAACTAGAATAAGAGGTAAAAATTGATTGGTAGCATATTCGACCAAACGGGTTATTTTCTCACCTACTACGGATCCCATACTACCCCCGATAAACTGAAAATCCATAATCCCAATTGCTACGGGAATACCATTTAGTTGACCTGTGCCCGTTTGAACAGCCTCAGTTAATCCTGTCTTTCTTTGATAAGAATCAATACGATCTTTATAAGGTTCCTCTTCTGAATGAAATTCAATGGGATCCAGAGAGACCATATCTTCATCCATAGGATTCCAAGTACCTGGATCAATCAAAAGTTCGATTCTATCTGAACTGCTCATTTTCAAATGATATCCACAGTGTTCACAAATATTCATTTTTGATTTAAAAAATTTCTTATAATTTAATTCATAACAATTTTCGCATTGAATCCACAAATGCTTGTATTTTTGAGTTTCATCGAGACCATTAGAACTTTCTCTTCTAGTTAAATCACTATCATCAATATTGTCACTATCATCTAAAATGTAACTATCATCAATATCGTCACTATCATCTAAAATGTAACTATCAATACGGATTTGAGAACGAAGATAACTGTCAATGCAACTATTAATGTTATTATTCCAATTAGATTTAGTATCATACATGTAATGATCATAATGGGGATCATCATTTAGAAAAGAATGATCATTGCCAATTTCCAAAAATTGATTTTCAATATCAAAATCTATGGAATAACTGTTCCTGTTACTATCCCTAACTAAAAAAGTTTCATCAGATAGGAGATTACGGATGTTCCTGAAGCCGACTGAATAATCAACATTACTGTAACTAGAATTGTCACTATCACCCCAACAATGAATATTTTTATCCATATCCGTTATATTTGGGCCTTCACTTACACTGGTATTTTCAATAGGACCAAAACTATCCATTGATTTACTTAACCCACACCTGTATTCTAATTCGCTATTAAAAAATATAGAATTGAACCAGCATTTTTTCATAGAGCTGTCTTTCCTCCATTTACATGAAAATAGAATAGATGAATAGTCATTCGATGAAAAATCATATAAATATAAATATTTCATTTATTCATTTATTTATTATCAAAAAAATTAAGTATATAAATCCAATCACTAGGATTAGTAACTAATAAAAATAACAAGTGAGTGAGTATTAAAAAAAAGGATTCTTTTTCATGAGAACCCAGAGTATTATTTCACTATATATGCTATATGCTGGAACTCTTTTTTCAATTCTATTTTTTAAAAAAAAAAAAGAAATTATAGAAAAAAAAA